AGGCATTTTCTTTTATGGGTCATATTCCGGATTGGGCTCATCCCTGTAGTAATAGGATGAACTGAGTTGTAGACCCGAAAGCATAAGAATGCAGTGGCCCCCCCCCTTTTTTTTTCTCAATCTGATTCGAGGGGGCCCGCCGAGTTCTTAATAAACATAATACTTTAGTCGTATAAATCAAAAAAAAGGGGGGACTACCCCTTTTCTGATATTCAATCAAAAAAATTCCATTCAGTAAAGCTAAACAAATTTTCCTTTCTAAAGTATAAAGCAAAGTTATTATGAACCTGAAAAAAAAAAATATATGAACTAAGAATTCAAATCTTTGATGAGTGGGATCAAGAATCATTATTATTTCGACACAAGAAAGAGGTGTAGAAAATTTCTTTTCTTGTGCCGAAGACTAGGAAAACGATTAGAAATAATACCTCCTAGAATTCTTTGTTTTCCTTATTTCGCCTTTACTTTTCCGCTTCCTTATCTTATGCTTAGTATCTAGTTGAATTTGATTCTATTAGAATAGAAAAGCTATTTATAAATTCTATGACAATTAAGTCTGACAATAGGGATACAATCACACCGCTCTAGTTTAGATTAAAAAAAAAAGAAAACAAATAAAAGGGATAAAATCAACTAGTCTTTTTACCAATTACCAATATACATACTATGACTAGAAATGTAGTACAAGGAATTTCTAAAAAAAATCTGATATAATCTAATAGAATCTGGTATTATATAAATAGAAACAAAAACAATTTTAACAATTTTTTTTTTGATGATCAAAAAATTCTTCTTAGAATTTTGTTTTTTTTTAATAACTTGAATTTGATAAATCGGCATATCTAGAAATTCATTTCGGACAATTGAACCTTTTCAAACTGTTTCTTTTTAAGAATCAAAAAGATTTGTGCCAAAATAACAGATGCAAAAAAGAACAAAAGTCCTTGAACACGTAATGGGTCTTGAAGTACTATTTCTGCATCTCCCTGACCAAATCCGCCCACATTAGGATTACTCGTTAATGGTTGATCACGTTTGACGGATTCACCCTCTGAAACAAGAAGTTCTGGTCCTGGAGGGATAATATCAACCACTTGACGCCCCTCGGGCGCATCTGTTATGGTTATTTCGTACCCCCCCTTTTCTTTTCGTATAATTCTGCTTACGACACCTGCCGCTGTAGCATTATAAACCGTATTGTTACTCTTGCTCCCGTCGGGATAAATCTGGCCCCTTCCTCTGTTTCCACCTACATATATGGGATATTTTAAGAAGTGAACATCTTTTTTAGTAGCGGGGTCCGGAGAAAGAATAGGAAAGGTTATTTCGCTATATTTCTGACCGGGAACAGGCCCTATCACAAGAATATTTTTTTTAGTGGGGCGATAACTCTGAAAAGATAGATTACCCATCTTTTCTTTCATCTCTGGCGAAATACGTTCGGGGGGGGCTAATTCAAATCCATCGGGTAAAATAAGAACAGCCCCCACATTCAAAGCTCCCCTTTTACCATTAGCAAGAACTTGTTTCAGTTGCATATCATAAGGAATTCGAACAACTGCTTCAAATACAGTATCCGGAAGTACCGCTTGTGGAACTTCAATTTCTACGGGCTTATTAGCTAAATGACAATTGGCGCATACAATACGGCCGGTTGCTTCGCGTGGATTTTCATAACCCTGCTGTGCAAAAATGGGATATGCGTTTGAAATGGATTCCGGAGTTATTATATATATCATGAGTGATACGGAAATGGAACGAATAATCTCTTTCTTTAGCCAAGAAAAGGTCTTTCTAGTTTGCATGGTCCAATCGTTGATCCAAAAAATTTCTACAATAAAATTAGGTAGGGCACTAGGCGAGTTCCCTATCCACGATGCTGTTATTTACTGAACAATTTTTACAAATTCTAAAATATGAGAAGAATCCGAAACTCTTAGATGGAAAATAATTGTATAAAAAAATACGATTTTGAACTGTACAAAATAAGAAACATTTTAATTGGATTGATGGATCATCTTTCAGTCATTCATTGAATGATAAATCACTACGAGTGACGGAGATAGACGATTTAAATAACGGAAAATCCAATATTTAAAAATTGTATCGAGAATAACCGGAAAGGTGGAAACAAGTCCCGATATAATTTGATCGTTATGAGCAAATCCAAAATCTTTGTAGACGGAGCCAATCATTAGTTCCCAACCGTGGGGTGAATGGAATCCTATACATAAATCAGTTACCAAAAGAATAGAAAAAGCTTTTATTGTGTCACTTAAATTATATAGGAATTCTTGAACCCAAGAATTAAGAATAAGAAGTTCTTCATTACCTAGAATAGAATAACCACTTAGAATAAGGAAAGAGATTATATTTGTCGAGAAGCGAAAAATCGTATGGATACGATCCTCATTGTGTATCTTGATCAATTGTATCGTTTCTTTGTGGATTATGCTATGAAACTTTTGTAGATGTGTTTCCGGGTATTCCTTTATCATTTCGTCAAAAAAGAAGAGTTCCTCTAATTCTATGAATCTTTCTAGAATAAACTTTTCGTGCCTATCATTAAAAAAGGTTTCGGATTTACTGGTATTCCACCAATTAATCATCCAAGATTCCAGACTTTTATTAAATGAAAAGGAGATTAACCAGGGCAAAAAGACTATAGATATAAGATATAGAAACGGAGAGAATGCTTTTTTTTTCATTGTTTTGTCTGTGAATTTTTAATGAACCCATCTCATTCGTCGACTTTATCCGATTTAATATTTCGATCAATTATAAGTTCTATTACAAGGCTTCAAATCTCTGAACCCATTCCGCGTTTTTTATTTGTCAGTCATTGGTTAGTCCTTAAATTTAGAAAGAATACAGAAATAGCCGAAGAAGAAGAAAGAGTACACGAATGAAGAAAAATAATATTGTTTCCAAATATCCCAATTGCTTAAAAATTCAAAGCAATTCTCTTTTTTCGATGAATGCTCAAAAGAGTCACTTCAAATCAAATTTGGCTTTCGAGATAAAAGAATACCTTTCTACCAAAAAAAATAGCAAATATTTTGAAAAAAAAAAAATCGGTCAACTACCCATAGCCGCAGGAGTAATTAAGAGAAATTTATGAAGAATGGTGTGATAATCAAAAGTAAGTGGAAAAAGCAAAATAAGATGGAAGGGTTATAATTTTAAGTCTTCCAATCCTTTGCTTATTAAGGAATAAAAAAGATAAAAAAGAGGAGTCGATTGACAAAAATAAAGTAGAGATAATATACAAGATATGATCGATCCATATCTAACGTATCAATTTAAAAAAATTTCTTTATTCTATCTATTATTCTGAAATGTTTTGTTTTGATCTCTGAGATCAGTCTAGTATTTAAATTTGTTAGTTATTTTTTTTTTACTGAATTTAATGACTTTACATACGCATAAAAGAAAGGGTTGGTTTGCGGACAAAAAAAGCTTTTTTTTATAAATGTTCTGTATAGATATAATTAATATCCATCTTCTTTGGTTCATCAGCATTGTGACGAAATGCCCGTTAACTTTAACTTATACTCTAAAAAAAAGAAAAAAAGAGGGAGACTCTTGGATTTTTCATTCTTGCTAAAAAAAGGGTCATTCTTTAGTTCATTTCAAAATACTTCAATTGGTACACGCAAAAAATAGGCCAATTCCGCTGCTTTTTGCTCAATTTCTCGTGGAGTCAAATTCTCATCAGTACGAGTCAAAGGAATGACCCCCTGTCCTTTGATTTCCAGATAAAGGGCATGCCGAGTATAAATACCCTCTTTAACTTCTATTCGGATAGACTGAACATCTTTCATAAGGAATCGGAGTAAGATGCGACGATTTTTTCCGGGAAAGCCCCAACGAAAAATACATACTATTCCCTCGTTTCTATCAAATCGATCATACCCACTACCCACATTCCACAAAATTGTGCACCACAAATAAGAACTAATAAATAAACCGGCGATCCCATAGAAAGACATCACGATTCCTTGTGGAAAAAAAATTATTTGCTGAGACGGAAATAAAGATATCAAATTTCTGTCAAGATAGCTGGAAATCCCAACCAATAAAAATCCCAATGAACCTAAAAAAAGTATAAAGGCCCAGCAGAAATTACTTGTTTTTCGAGACCCCGCTATAAGTTCTATCCATATACATTCTGATCGCCAATTCATACTAGATCCAGTTGCATTTTATTGGAAGTGGGAGACTGGCCAAAACGAATTTGACTGTACTTTTTTTTTGTTTCCGAAGTCATTTTCATCAACTCGCGCTATTCTGATGTGAATCGTTAGGAAAAATTCATCCAATTTCGTAAATCTAAAAAACTAGAAAACCCCTCAGATGATTCCCTATCTCCACACATATGGATATATTGGCTTTATAGTTAGTTTAAGTATCCGATCGTAATTTATTTTCAAATCGACCATTTACTCATATATCATCTTTATGCCTATAGAAATTACGAATCCTTTTCTTTCTGTTTGAAGGAAGCTGTATGGTATACCCTATTATACTAAATAGATATCTGTGTTATGATCCAAGTCTAAGTCTTGAAAAAAAAAAATAGATGAAATTTCCCCCCATCGGATCTAAAAAATCTTGTTTTTTTGAACATAAAGAAATAGAGAAGCCATTGCAATTGCCGGAAATACTAACCCCACTAAAGGCACAAAAATAGAGGGGAAATTGTTGAGAATTGTCATAGAAATGGGCACCTCGATTTAATATTTGTACCTATTTTTTATTCTTATATTGAATTTTTAATTGTTATTAAATTAACTGTTATTAAATTATTAAATTGTTATATTAATATTTTTACCTATTCATATATAATATTGTTCATATATAATATTGTTTTGTTATGTTAGAAAGATATCTTATAATCATTATAATTATACTAAGTATATGGAAATAACTATATATAATAAAGTATAAGTAGTGTAAAACTAACTAAATAGACTTATTTATTTTTCTACATGAAATATATGTGTTTCTACATAAAATATTTGTGGGATAAGCTTTGTTATTCTTTTATCTTTTTCTTGTCTTATAATTATAAATAATTAATAATTTTCATTTTCTAATTTAACTTTATTTAAATTTAATAATAATAATAAAAAAAAGAGTATTCTTGCGCGACAGTCTATATATAGAAATATGCGAGATATAGAAATATGCGAGATATAGAAATAGACAAGACTCTATATTTTGCATATTTCTATATATAGGGATAGGTAAGAAAAGAAAATGAAATTCGTTTTCTTTTTTATTTACCTTGCCCAATTTAAGAACAATTTCGTGTAAGAAAGAATTTTTGTTCTTTTACCTTTTCTTTTACCTTGTTGATAGAGATTAGCAATAATCAGGAATCAAAATTAGGAGTAATCATAAATATCGCTAAAAAAAAATCATCTACATGTCCTTCTATTCTAAATTGACTCTTATGTTATGTCACAAAAAAAACGATTCTTCCGATTTTTCCTTGAATTCCAATAAATAAATACTTGTTTGCCCGAAATAAAGAAATAAAAAGAAAGAAAATAATTTAAATAATTTAATTAAGTTAAAGATCTACTTGATTTATGATTCAATTTAGGATTCAAAGGAAAGAAAGCGTGGAGCTGAAATAACTCATTCAGAACGCCCTTTAAAAGATTACGTGGTACGATTGAATCGAATAAACCCTTATGGAATAAAAATTCAGCTGCTTGTGAACCTTCCGGTACTGTCTTATTCAATGTTTGTTCAATTACTCTTTTACCTGCAAATGCAATGTGTGCGTTGGGTTCAGCAATAATGATATCCCCTAACATACCAAAACTCGCCGTCACGCCCCCAGTCGTAGGCGATGTAAGGATTGAGATATAAAATAACTTTTTATTCGATTGATAATCATATAAAGCGGAAGATATTTTAGCCATTTGCATCAAGCTCAAACTCCCTTCTTGCATACGCGCTCCCCCGGAAGCACACACTAGAATAAGAGGTAAAAACTTATTGGCAGCATACTCGATCAAACGGGTGATTTTCTCGCCTACTACGGATCCCATACTACCCCCCATAAACTGAAAATCCATAACCCCAATTGCTACGGGAATGCCATTTAGTTGACCTATACCTGTTTGAATGGCTTCGGTTAATCCTGTCTTTCTTTGATAAGAATCAATACGACCTTTATAAGGTTCGCCCTCCGAATGAAATTCGATGGGATCCCGAGATACCATGTCTTCATCCATAGGATCCCAAGTACCTGGATCAATCAAAAGTTCAATTCTATCTGAACTGCTCATTTTCAAATGATATCCACATTGTTCACAAATATTCATTCTTGATTTCAAAATTTTCTTATAATTTAATCCATAACAAATTTCGCATTGAACCCACAAATGTCTGTATTTTTGAGTTACATCAAGATCATGAGAATTTTCCCTTCTAATAAAATCCCTAATCTTCGTGCTAGTTCTTAGACTGGACCTTGCGTTTTCACTATTGTTTCCACTTTCACCAAAAATGGAACTATAAACGTAACCTTCGATGGAATTGTCACTTCCACTTAAAATATAACTATCAATGCAGATTTGAGAATGAAGGTGACTATCAATACAACTAGTGATGTAATTATTCCACCTAAATTTAGTATCATAATCATAGTGGGAGTCGTCCCTACTAGACCTATTATTCAAATAACTAGTATTCAAATAACTAGACTTCCAATAATTAGAAAAAGAACTTTCTAGTTCACTCATAAAGGAATGATCGTTGTCAATCTCAAAAATTCGATTTTCCATATCAAAATATATGGTATAACTACCCCTATTACTATCCCGAACTAACAAAGTGTCATCAGCACTGCAATTCCGAATACCCCTGCCCCCGGCTAAACGATCAACACTGCTGTAACTAGAACTCTCACTATTCCCCCAATCATCTGGATTTTTATCTGTATCATTTAGAATTTTGTCTTCACTTACACTGATATTTTCAATAGGACCAAAACTATCGATTGATTTACTTAGCATACACCTGTATTTTAACTCCACATTGGATAACATCGAATTGAACCACCATTTTTCCATAGAGCTTTCTCACCACTATGTACATCAAAATAAATAGATGAATAGTCATTCGATGAAAAATCATTTGAATATTTCATTTCCTCTCAAAATAAGCATAGAAATCCAATCATTAGAGTTATTTATTAACTAATAATGAGTAGGTACTGAGTGGTAAAAAGAATTTGCTTTTGCTTTTTGTTTGTAATAACCCGGAGTATTACTTCACTATATATGATTATGATAGAACTCTCTAAAGTGAATAAAAATCGACTATTAAAGTGAATAAAAACTATCAATAAAAATGAAAAAAAATAATAATAATAATAAATAAATAAAATAAAACTAATTTGTCATGTTACGTCAAATTCACATTGAGAAAAGAAAAATTTCTTTTCTCCTAGGAATAGGAAGAAGAACATTTTTTTTTGGA